CAGGAGTACATCTTGGATCTGTCAATTATGTTATGGCCGGAGTCCTACTCATGGTGACCTGGTCGAGTTGGGAGAAGCCGTAGGCATTATTGCGGGTCAATCAATTGGGGAACCGGGTACTCAACTAACATTAAGAACTTTTCATACCGGCGGAGTATTCACAGGTGGTACTGCCGAACATGTACGAGCTCCCTCTAATGGAAAAATCAAATTTGATGAGGATTTGGTTCATCCCACACGTACCCGTCATGGGCATCCTGCTTTTCTATGTTTTATAGACTTGTATGTAACTATTGAGAGTCGAGATATTCTACATAATGTGAATATTCCAACAAAAAGTTTGATTTTAGTTCAAAATGATCAATATGTAGAATCAGAACAAGTGATTGCCGAGATTCGTGCCGGAACGTCTACTTTTCATTTTAAAGAAAGGGTTCAAAAACATATTTATTCTGAGTCAGAAGGAGAAATGCACTGGAGTACTGATGGCTATCATGCGCCCGAATATCCATATAGTAATGTTCATCTATTACCAAAAACAAGTCATTTATGGATATTAGCAGGAGGTCTATGCAGATCCAATATAGTGTCTTTTTCACTCCACAAGGATCAAGATCAAATGAATGCTAATTCTTTTTCTATCGAAGAAAGATATATCTTTGATCTCTCACTGACTAATGATCAAGTAAGACATAAATTGTTGGATACCTTTGGTAAAAAAGATAGGGAAATTCTTAACTATTCAAAACCTTATCGAATCATATCCAAGGGTCATTGGAATCTCATAGAGCCTTCTACTTCTATTCGTCAAGAGAATTCCTTGGCTAAAAAGCGAAGAAATAGATTCGTGATTCCCTTACAATATGATCAAGAAAAGAAACTAAAACCTTGTTTTGGTATTTCGATTAAAATACCTATAAATGGTATTTTACGTAGAAATAGTATTCTTGCTTATTTTGATGATCCGCGATACAGAATAAGCAGCTCGGGAATTACTAAATATGGGATTGTCGAAGTAGATTCAATCGTAAAAAAAGAGGATTTTCTTGAGTATCGAGGAGCAAAAGAATTTAGTCCGAAATACCAAATGCAAATGAAAGTAGATCGCTTTTTTTTCATTCCCGAGGAAGTGCATATCTTACCCGGATCTTCGCCCATAATGGTCCGGAACAATAGTATCATTGGAGTAGATACACGACTTGCTTTAAATATGAATACAAGAAGTCGAGTAGGTGGATTAGTCCGAGTGGAGAGAAAAAAGAAAAGTATGGAACTGAAAATCTTTTCTGGAGATATTCATTTTTCTGGAGAGGTGGATAAAATATCTAGGCACAGTGGTGTTTTGATACCACCAGGAATGGAAAAAAAGAATTCTAAAGGATCAAAAAGATTGAAAAATTGGATCTATGTCCAACGAATTACACCTACCAAAAAAAAGTATTTTGTTTTGGTTCGGCCCGTAGTCACATATGAAATATCTGATGGGATAAATTTAGCAACACTTTTCTCTCAGGATCTCTTGCAGGAAAAGGATAATGTACAACTTCGAATTGTCAATTATATACTTTATGGAAATGGAAAGTCAATTCGAGGAATTTCTTACACAAGTATTCAATTAGTTCGGGCTTGCTTAGTATTGACTTGGGACCAAGAACAAGAAAAAAAGAGTTCTATAGAAGAAGAGGTTCATGCTTCTTTTGTTGAAATAAGGGCAAATGATCTGATTCGTGATTTCATCCGAATTGAGTTAGTAAAATCCACTATTTCGTATACCGAGAAAAGGTATGATACGGCAGGTTCAGGATTGATTTCCAATAATGAATTAGATCGTACCGATATAAATCCTTTTGATTCCAAGGCGAAGATTCAATTCTTTCCCCAACATCAGGAAACTCTTGGTACGTTGTTGAATCGAAATAAGGAATGCCAATCTTTCATAATTTTGTCATCATCCAATTGTTTTCGAATTGGCCCCTTCAATACTTCGAGATATAATAATGCGACAAAAGAATCGGATCCCCTGACTCCAATTAGGGATTTTTTGGGTCCTTTAGGTACTATTGTGCCTAAAATAGTAAATCTTCGTTCATCTTACTATTTAAGAACTTATAATCAAGTCTTTTTAAAGAAATATTTTTTACTTGAAGAATTTCAACAGACTTTCCAAGTGCTTCAAGTACTTCCATTTCAATACTGTTTCCTAGATGAAAATAGTAGTATTTATAATCCCGATCCATGCAGTAACATCATTTGGAATTCATTCCATTTGAATTGGTGTTTTCTCCATCACGATTCTTGTGAAGAGGGATGGACAATAATTAGCCTTGGACAATTCCTTTGTGAAAATGTATGCCTATTGAAATACGGATCACACATAAAAAAATCTGGTCAAATTTTCATTGTTCATGTTGACTCTTTAGTTATAAGATCAGCTAAGCCCTATTTGGTCACTCCAGGAGCAACTGTCCATGGCCATTATGGGGAAACCTTTTATGAAGGAGATACATTAATTACATTTATATATGAAAAATCGAGATCTGGTGACATAACGCAAGGTCTTCCAAAAGTGGAACAAATCTTAGAAGTCCGTTCAATTGATTCAATATCGATGAACCTCGAAAGAAGAGTTGAAGGTTGGGACGACCGTATCCGAAGGATTCTTGGGATCCCCTGGGGATTCTTTATTGGAGCTGAACTAACCATAGCCCAAAGTCGTATCTCTTTGGTTAATAAGATCCAAAAGGTTTATCGATCCCAGGGGGTACAGATCCATAATAGACATATAGAGATTATTGTACGTCAAGTAACATCAAGAGTTTTGGTTTCAGAAGATGGAATGTCTAATGTTTTTTTACCTGGGGAATTTATTGGATTGTTGCGAGCAGAGCGAGCAGGGCGTGTTTTGGACGAAGCGATCTGTTATCGGGCAATCTTATTGGGAATAACGAAGTCATCTCTGAATACTCAAAGTTTCATATCCGAAGCGAGTTTTCAAGAAACTGCTCGAGTTTTAGCAAAAGCTGCTCTACGAGGTCGTATTGATTGGTTGAAAGGCCTGAAAGAGAACGTTGTTCTGGGGGGGATTATACCGGTTGGTACCGGATTCAAAAAATTAGTACATCGTTCAAAGCAAGACAAAAACATTCATTTGAAAATCAAAAGGAAGAATCTATTCGAGTTCGAAATGGGAGATATTTTGTTACACCATAGAGAATTCTTTTGTTCTTGTGCCCCAAACACTTTCCATGAGACATCAGACCAATCATTTACGTAATGTAATTTACTAATTCCTAACAATAGGTTCATTCTTTTTACTTTCACTCTCTGGTCCGATTATGGATTTCGTAATCAATCAATGAAAAATGAAATAAAAAAGAGAGAATGAAATTCATGGTTTGGGTCGTAGATTAATGGTCAATCCTGGTAGAAGGTTCCGTCGGAACAATTATTTATTTCACAAGGTACTGAATCTCTTTGAAAAAAAAAAAGAAAAAGAGAAAGTGTGGGAAAATGGGAAGACGATATTGGAACATCAATTTGGAAGAAATGATGCAAGCAGGAGTTCATTTTGGTCATGGTACTAATAAATGGAATCCTAGAATGGCTCCTTACATCTCTGCAAAGCGTAAAGGTATTCATATTACAAATCTTACTATAACTGCTCGTTTTTTATCAGAAGCCTGCGATTTAGTTTTTGATGCAGCAAGTAGGGGAAAAAAATTCTTAATCGTTGGCACCAAAAAGAAAGCAGCGGATTTAGTAGCATCAGCAGCAATAAGGGCTCGATGTCATTATGTTAATAAAAAATGGCTTGGTGGTATGTTAACGAATTGGTCTACTACAGAAACAAGACTTCAGAAGTTCAGGGACTTAAGAGCAGAACAAAAGATGGGGAAACTCAATCGTCTCCCCAAAGGAGATGCAGCAATGTTGAAGAGAAAGTTATCTACCTTGCAAACATATCTGGGTGGGATCAAATATATGACGGGATTGCCCGATATTGTAATTATCGTTGATCAGCAAGAAGAATATACGGTTCTTCGAGAATGTGTCATTTTGGGTATTCCGACGATTTGTTTAATCGATACAAATTGTGACCCAGATCTTGCAGATATTTCTATTCCGGCCAACGATGATGCTATAGCTTCGATTCGATTTATTCTTACCAAATTAGTATCTGCAATTTGTGAGGGCCGAAATAGTTATCTAAAAAATGGTTGATTATCTTATCATTAATCTTATCATTAATAAGAAGAAAGAAGAAGATTAGTTTGTTTTTGGTGAACTCTCTTTGATTGTTACTATTTTGGTTTGCATCTTTTGGAGTTTGAACTATGTTTTGAATATTGAATACTATTTAATATTTAAAACATAAAATGATTGGTATTTTTTTTATGTGATTTCCAAAATATACGATTCATAACTTCAATTCATGAATGAACATAGATGAATTGAGTGAATTGAGAAAGAGATGGTTGAATCAAAATAATTACTTTTTTGAATCTGTTAGAGGACAATATGAATGTTATACCATGTTCCATTCAAACACTCAAAGGTTTATACGATATATCAGGTGTAGAAGTAGGCCAACATTTATATTGGCAAATAGGGGGTTTACAAATTCACGCCCAAGTACTTATCACTTCTTGGGTTGTAATTGCTATCTTATTAGGTTCAGTCATCATAGCTGTTCGGAATCCACAAACCATTCCGACCGACGGTCAGAATTTCTTCGAATATGTCCTTGAATTTATTCAAGACTTGAGCAAAACTCAGATTGGAGAGGGGTATGGTCCTTGGGTTCCATTTATAGGAACGATGTTCCTATTTATTTTTGTTTCTAACTGGTCGGGTGCTCTTTTACCTTGGAAAATCATAAAGTTACCTCAAGGAGAGTTAGCTGCGCCCACGAATGATATAAATACTACTGTTGCTTTAGCTTTACCTACGTCAGTGGCATATTTCTATGCGGGTCTTAGCAAAAAAGGATTGGGATATTTCGGGAAATACATTCAACCAACTCCAATACTTTTACCAATTAATATTCTAGAAGATTTCACAAAACCTTTATCTCTTAGTTTTCGACTTTTCGGGAATATATTGGCTGATGAATTAGTGGTTGTTGTTCTTGTTTCTTTAGTGCCTTCAGTAGTTCCTATACCTGTCATGTTTCTTGGATTATTTACAAGTGGTATTCAAGCTCTTATTTTTGCAACTTTGGCTGCGGCTTATATAGGCGAATCCATGGAGGGTCATCATTGACTAACTTTCGAAATAGTCTTTTTTGAAGCTTATCCCAATTCAAGCAATGCGGGGGTTCAATATAATCCACTACTGGGTTGGATAAGAAAATGCAAATAGCTACATGTATGTATATATGAAGGAAGAAATATAGATGATATTGCAGAATTTGGAATAGAAAGAAGGGTTGGGGATCCTACTACATATATGTATATGTAATGCCTATTAAGTATCAATCCTTATGTATGTTTCGAAGAATGGTTCCAGAATACGATTTCATAGAAGAAAAAGTGCAGGTGATTTACGTTATGGAAGAAGAAAGTATATGTTATTTACTAGTTAAATAGCAATTACCCCTATCTCTTTTTTTCTAGCCCACTGCATTTAGATGGATTCCCATATCAGTCCTTTTTCTATTTTGTCTGTTATTGTGAATTGAATGAAAGAGAAAGAATAGAATATTTTCTAAACAAGGAAACGCAATGACTAAAACCGTATACATATCTATTACATAAGGTAGAAAGGAAAAAACGGTATATCGAAGTAGTTCTGACAATTCAGTAATATTATGAATTCCATTTGGAGCTTTTAGCTACTTCGACCCGATAGATTTTAGTGATAAATATCAAAAAAGAAAAAAATAAGTGTAGTAAAGTAAATAGTAAAATAGAAGTAGAAGTAGATTAAGTACTAATTCATTGGTTGGTTGTATCATTAACCATTTCTTTTTTTGGTGCGAGGAGCTTACCATGAATCCACTTATTTCTGCTGCTTCCGTTATTGCTGCTGGATTGGCTGTAGGGCTTGCTTCTATCGGACCTGGGGTTGGTCAAGGTACTGCTGCGGGCCAAGCCGTAGAAGGTATTGCGAGACAACCAGAAGCAGAGGGTAAAATACGAGGTACTTTATTGCTTAGTCTGGCTTTTATGGAAGCTTTAACAATTTATGGACTGGTCGTGGCATTAGCTCTTTTATTTGCAAATCCTTTTGTTTAATGTTTCATTTCATCTTAGAAGAAAAACATAACCATAACTAAGAAATTTGAGAATTCTCAAATTCCATTAAGAATAAAGAATAATAAGCGGAGTGATACAAAAAGAACTCTGTTCTTTGTTAGTCCTATCTATAAAGGGAGAGCATATGAAAAATCTAATTGATTCTTTTGTTTCCGTGGGGCACTGGTCATCCGCTGGGAGTTTCGAGTTTAATACCGATATTTTAGCAACAAATCCAATAAATCTAAGCGTAGTGCTGGGTGTATTGATTTTTTTTGGAAAGGGAGTGTGTGCGAGTTGTTTATTTCAAGAATAGGTTGGATTTCACCGACTGCACTTTCTTTCTATTTATGTATTCTTTTTTCTAGCAGAACTAGGAACAAAAGGTGCACAATCTCGACGAATTACTTCTGAATTGGATTTCATTCAGAAATCATATGTAAGAACCATAGCATTTCGTGACTAATTGGTAAATGAACTTTGATTCTCTTCTCTATCAACCAATAATGTTGAGGTCTTTTACATGGTTAAAGATCAATTGTTTGAAGTCCAGGCACAGCATAGCATGGTACTCTTTCTACCGCTAGGTTAGTACCAAAAAGGTTTAAAAATGATAAAAATAAAAAAGGAATAATTGGGAATTTATTCGATGTAGAACACTCATATGGATAAAATTAGTTGAACCATTAACTGGAAAAATGGATATCTTCCCCCTCCACTGCCGAATCGACGACCTATGTATTGTATTTATATAAAAAATTTGTATAAAAAAAGGATTTTTTGGATGAAGAAAATCGAAATATCATTCTAATAATAATGAGAATAAAGTAATGAAGTTCAGAATTCTATTCAATTCTATTTCTATTCTAATAGTATATAGAATAGGATTCTTATTTCTTTCAAATATCCTTTTTTTGAAAGAAATAAGTTCTAAATAAAGAACAAATAAAGAAACAACTTTGCTGACAATTTTTTATTTTTTGTCTGGTCTGAAGAGTCCTCCTAAGATTCTGATGTTAGATCAGTTTCGATAGCTTTGAATACGAACAGAAAAGAGAGGATAGGCTCATTCCATTCAAAGATATGGGAATGCCCATCAATCAAAGAAAAGATAAAAGAAACAATTGAGCGTGAGAGCCAAATGAATCGAAAGATTCATGTTTGGTTCGGGAAGAGATATTATAGTTGTTAAATGAATGGAAAGATAATCTACTTTCATTAAATGATTTATTAGATAAGCGAAAACAGAGGATCTTGAGTACTA